GAGCTTGATGCAAATGGCCAAAATATCCTCTGCCTTATATGATTTTCAATCAAAGGAAAAGTTATTTTTTGTACCAATTCTTTCATCCCCTACTACCGGTGGGGTAACGGCTAGTTTTGGCATGTTGGGAGATATCATTATTGCCGAACCCAACGCCTACATTGCATTTGCGGGTAAAAGAGTAATTGAAGAACTCTTGAAGATAACAGTACCGGAAGGTTCACAAGAGACTGAAAATTTATTCGAGAAGGGCTTATTCGACCTAATCGTACCGCGTAATCTTTTAAAAACCGTTCTTAGTGAATTATTGCAGTTCCACGGCTTCTTTCCTTTGAAGTCAAATTCTACTCACCTAGAGTACGCTAAGTTCAACTAGTTGATTTAATTAGTGGATTTGTAGGAAACAAGTAGTTAGCTTATCAGAATTGAAGTAAAAAAGAAATAAAAAATTGTCATACATATCTTTCACGAATAAGTCCATCTATTTAGTTCTAAATTTCTTGGACTTATTCTATTTCTATAGATCCGCTTTAGATACTTATATCTCTAACTATGAATTTAAAAATTCGTAATAATTAGAATTAAGAGTTTTAATTATTAGAAATCTAAAATATTCAAAAAAAAAAAAATAACAGGTGCAAATAGTCAATCGAGGTACTCCATTTTATGACAACTTTCCATTTTCCCTCTATTTTTGTGCCTTTAGTAGGCTTAGTATTTCCGGCACTTGCAATGGCTTCTTTATTTCTTCATGTTCAAAAAAACAAGATTGTTTAGATCCGGGGGCTCATCCTTTTTTTGGAAACTAAGATTTGGAGCATAACACAGATCTTTTTGGGGGAAATAGGGTCTAAAATCTTTTTTCTGCCGAAAAAGTTCTTATGTCTGCAGAAAATGATCTATAGGTAGATGAATTCTAGCTAGTTTCAAATAGATCAGGATCATTTGATGACTAAAATGTGTAAAGTTGGTGGATCTAGGTGTATATCGATATGTATATTTGGATCATATGTATGGGGGGTATGTTATTATTATTTTAGATTGAACCAATTTCATGAATTATTCCTTACTACTACTACTTATAAATAAATGGTTCATCTCAAACTAGTACTAGTTCACATCAAACTAGTACTAGTTTATGAGAGTTCCTTCGTAAACAGCAAAGGAAAGTTAAAATAATTTGGGGTATTCTCCCAAATTTCAATAATTTCAATAAAATAAAATAAACTATGAGTTGGCGATCAGAACATGTATGGATAGAAGTTAGAACGGGATCTCGAAAACTAAGTAATTTTTTCTGGGCCCTTGTCGTTTTTTTAGGTTCATTAGGATTCTTAGTGGTTGGAACTTCTAGTTATCTTGGTAAAAATTTGATATCTTTTTTTCCGTCTCAGCAAATCCTTTTTTTTCCACAAGGGATCGTGATGTCTTTCTACGGGATTGCGGGTCTCTTTATTAGTTCTTATTTGTGGTGCACAATTTCCTTGAATGTAGGTAGTGGTTATGATCGATTCGATAGAAAGAAAGGAAGGGGTTGTATTTTTCGTTGGGGATTCCCTGGAAAAAACCGTCGCATATTCCTTCGATTCCGTCTAAAGGATATTCAATCCATTAGACTAGAAGTCAAAGAGGGTATTTCTGCTCGCTGTATCCTTTATCTAAATATTAGAGGCCGGGGGACTATTCCGTTGACCCGGGCTGATGAGAATTTGATTCCACGACAAATGGAAGAAAAAGCCGCGGAATTGGCCCTTTTCTTGCGCGTACCAATTGAAATCTTTTGAGAAAAAAAAAAAAAAAGAATTGGGCTGAAGAAGGAATGCTTTCTCAGCAAGAGGAAAAAATACAAGAATCTTTTTTCTATAATCTATAAGATAACTTAACTGAAGTTTCACCTGAACGTTTAGTCGAGTCAAAGCCGGCCTATATTCTCTGGAATAACTATAAAACAAAACTCTTTTTTCTTATTTCTTCATTTGAATTCGAATCGAAGTCTTAGTCTATTTCTGTATTCTCTCTAGATATTGAAACAAAATCACAAAAAATAGATTTGATACCTTGTCTAGAACTCACGTGTGAAAAAACTATTAGATCACAGAGAGTCAACGGGGTTCATTAACAATTCACAGATGAAAAATGGCAAAAAAGAAAACACCTACCCCCCTTTTGTATCTTGCATCTATAGTCTTTTTGCCTTGGGGGATTTCTCTCTCATTTATGAAAAGTATGGAATCTTGGATTACTAATTGGTCGAATACTGGTCAATCCGAAATTTTTTGGAATGATATTCAAAAAAAAAATCTTCTAGAAAAGTTCATAGAATTAGAAGAAATCCTGCTCTTAGACGAAATTTTCAAGGAATACTCGGAGACACATCTACAAAAGCTTTCTATAGGAATCCAAAAAGAAACGATTCAATTAATCACGATACACAACGAAGATCGTATCCATATGATTTTCCACTTATCAACAAATATAATCTGTTTTGTTATTCTAAGCGGCTATTCTATTTTAGGTAATGAAGAACTTGTTATTCTTAACTCTTGGACTCAGGAATTCCTATATAACTTAAGTGATACAATAAAAGCTTTTTTGATTCTTTTAATAACGGATTTATGTATCGGATTTCATTCACCCCACGGGTGGGAGCTAATGATTAGTTCTGTCTACAAAGATTTTGGATTTGTTCATAATGATCAAATTATATCTGGTCTTGTTTCCACCTTTCCAGTTATTCTGGATACTATTTTTAAATATTGGATTTTCCGTTATTTAAATCGTGTATCTCCGTCACTGGTAGTTATTTATCATTCAATGAATGATTGACAAATGATCCACCAATAGTAATCTCTAATCCAAAAACCTTCTATCCGGTGGATTTTCCATCCCAGAGTATTTCAGTAAAATTATAGAAAATAGCAGAATCGTGGATAGGGCCCTGTACTAGCGACCTATCCCAACTTATTGTAGAAATTTTCGGATCAATGATTAGACTATGCAAACTCAAAATACTTTTGCTTGGATAAAGGAACAGATTTCTCGATCTATTTCCGTATCGCTCATGATATGTATCATCACCCATACGTCGATTGCAAGTGCATATCCTATTTTTGCACAGCAGGGTTATGAAAATCCACGAGAGGCGACCGGGCGTATTGTATGTGCGAATTGCCATTTAGCTAACAAGCCAGTAGATATTGAGGTTCCACAAGCAGTACTTCCGGATACTGTATTTGAAGCAGTTGTTCGAATTCCTTATGATAAACAAGTGAAACAAGTTCTTGCTAATGGTAAGAAGGGCGGTTTGAATGTAGGGGCTGTTCTTATTTTACCGGAGGGTTTTGAGTTAGCTCCTTCCGACCGTATTTCTCCAGAGATGAAAGAAAAGATAGGAAATTTGTCTTTTCTGAACTACCGCCCTGCTAAAAAAAATATTCTTGTGATAGGGCCTGTCCCCGGTCAGAAATATAGTGAAATCACCTTTCCTATTCTTTCTCCCGACCCCGCTACTAAGAAAGATGTTCACTTCTTAAAATATCCTATATACGTAGGGGGGAATAGGGGAAGGGGTCAGATTTATCCCGACGGAAGCAAGAGTAACAATACAGTTTATAATGCGACGGGAGCGGGTATAGTAAGTAAAATCATACGAAAAGAAAAGGGAGGATATGAAATATCCATCACTGATCCGTCGGATGGACGTCAAGTGGTTGATATTATCCCTCCAGGACCGGAACTTCTTGTTTCCGAGGGTGAATCCATCAAATTGGATCAACCATTAACCAGTAATCCAAATGTTGGTGGATTTGGTCAGGGAGATGCCGAAATAGTACTTCAAGATCCATTACGTGTACAAGGTCTTTTGTTCTTCTTGGGATCTGTTGTTTTGGCACAAATCTTTTTGGTTCTTAAAAAGAAACAGTTTGAGAAAGTTCAATTGGCTGAAATGAATTTCTAGACTCGCGAATTTATCAACATCAAGGTCGTAAAAAGAACTCGATTCTTGTCTTGTTGTCGATTATGTATGAAAAAAAATGAAATTATGAAAAACTTTTGATTTACTTTATGATTTTTTTTTTTAGCCAAATTGCATTAGTACGACTATGTGATTTTTGTTTTTGCTAGATTTCAATGGGAGGCATTTGATTCGATTTCAACTAGAATCCAATTGGTATAGATATTCGTATAATAAACGGGTAATAGAACGAACTCGAAATGCGGGAAACAAAAAAGTCTAGGGGGATTATTCGTCTTCCTACTCTTTGGACACAAGAAAAGGGTAGAGAAAATTCCTTTTCTTGTGTCCAAAGATTAATAATTTTGGATCCTGTTCGTCAAAAATTCCTAGTCTTGGTGGCGGTTTTCCAGATGTATCAGAACTTTTTTTTTTTTACGTACAATTACATTACAATAGAGTAGTGGACAAAAAAGGGGGAAGTTCATTTTATGAATGAAATTCTATTAATGAAATGAAATGAAATAGAACTTATTCATCAATCAACTTTCCATTTTTCTGAGATACTCAAATAAAAATAAAAAAAACTCAATATAAATGGAGTAAGAGTATAGAAAGTATTTGTCCGATATCAAATCTACATAAATATATTGATTCCGGGTAATTTGCGTAATTTTCCCTTTCATCTAACTTGGAAAAGATCCATAGATACTATCAAGATCAAAGAACGGGTATTTTGAATCAATCAATAAAGTTCATTTTTCAAAAGCACTAGAGAATGGGCTTTTTTAAAACAACCTAAAAAGAAATCCGCCTTGCCATTTACACTACACGAAAAAAATCTGATTCTTAAGAACCCAACGGGCCCTTCCCCTCGAATCAGACAAAGAAAGAAGGGAATCCCGTCAAGTTCCTACGCTTTCATGTCTACAACTCAATTCATCCGATTACTACAGAGATGAACCTAATCCGGAATATGAACCATAAAAGAAAATACCTATTAAACCGATCACAAGAATACCAGTTACAGTACCTATTATCCAAA